ATTTATTCAATTGTAAAATAAAAGACGTGGGTATCTAGGGAGTAGTCATTTCAAAATGAATTCTCCCTAGATACATATCTAATTAATTAAATTAATTAAAATGGGTTCGACTGGAAAATCGAAATTACGTTGAAGGTTTAAAATCCATTTCAATTTCAAATTGAAATGCTTTTTCTATTTTTTTTCTAGAATGTCTAATATCTTTTTTACATCTTCTATGTGAAAATGTTCAATTTTGATAAGGTCTTCTTGACTGTTATTCAAAAGGTCCAATAATGTATGTATATTGGACTTTTTGAGACAATTATAGATTCTGGGAGGCAATTCTAATTGGTCAATAAAAATATATTGAAATGCTAGTTCTTTTTTTTTTTTTCTTAGGTTAACTAATCTATTATGAAAAGGAAAAAGGGGTAAAGTAACTTGATGTTGATTGTTCTCTAAATAGAACGTTTCTTCTTCTACATGTAGAAAAGGAATAAATAAATTAATCAAATTCCGGGAGGCTGCATGAAGTGCTTCTTTAGGAGTTAAACTTCCATTTGTCCATATTTCTAAAAAAAGAATCTCTTGTTTTTCATCCCCATTCCCATAAGAATGAATACTATGATTCGCATTTTGAACAGGCATGAATACAGCATCTATAGGATAACTTCTGTCTTCAAAGTTATTTGACATTTTTAGACTATATCCGCGATTCCTCTCGATTTTTAATCCAATACACAAATCTATTGGTTCCGTTAAGGTAGCTATATGCTGTGTATTATCAATGATTTCCACAGAGGGCGGTAAAATGATGTCTCGAGCAGTTATATATCCGGGACCTTGGACACAAATAAGCGCGTTGCGCGTTCCATATAGATTACTTCGTAATACAATCTCGTTCAAATTCATTAAAATTTCATGTACTGATTCTTGAATACCTACTATATTAGAATAGTCATGTGGTATGTTCTCAGATTTTGCACGTGTAATACATGTTCCTTCTATTTCGCCAAGTAAAGCTCTTCGCATCGCAATGCCTATTGTGTCGGCTTGACCTTTCATAAGTGGAGACAGAATAAAGCGTCCATAATAAAGACGCTTACTGTCTCTTCTTGATTCAACACACTTCCACTGTAGTGTCCGAGTAGATACTTTGACTTTCTCTCGAACCATAGTAATTTTATTTGATCAGATCATTGAATCGTTTATTTCTCTTGAAACCCTTTCAGCCTTTATTTAGTTCTATACACGTCTTTTTTTAGGGGGTCTACAACCATTATGTGGCATAGGGGTTACATCTCGTACGAAACTTAAAAGTATACCGCTTCTACGAATAGCTCGTAATGCTGCATCTCTTCCCAGTCCAGGGCCTTTTATCCTTACTTCAGCTCGTTGCATACCTTGATCCACTACTGCTCGAATAGCATTTCCTGCTGCGGTTTGGGCAGCAAAAGGTGTTCCTCTTCTTGTACCCCTGAATCCACAAGTACCCGCGGAGGACCAAGAAATCACCCGACCCCGTACATCTGTAACGGTCACAATGGTATTGTTGAAACTTGCTTGAACATGAATAACTCCCTTTGGTATTCTACGTACATTTTTACGTGAACCACTACGTGTATTTTTACGTGAACCAATTCTTAATATAGGTTTTGCCATATTTTTTCATTTCACAAGAAATATATGGATATATCCATTTCATGTCAAAACGGACCTTTTTTTTGCCAGCTCCTTGGAAGAGCCTTTTCCTTTACTTTATTTCCTTTAGTAAGATTATCCTTGTCTTTGTTTATGCCTCGGGTTGGAACAAATTACTATAATTCGTCCCCTCCTACGGATTAGTCGACACTTTTCACAAATTTTACGAACGGAAGCCCTTATTTTCATAGTTGTTATTCCTTAATTCTGTGAATATATTTATTGTTGGACGAAAAAAAGGTTTATTGATATTTTCGAATCTTGAATTGTATCCTCGTGAAAGGAATGTTGAAATTGAAAAAAAGCATTTACTCATTTGAATCCTTGTTATGGAGTCTAGAAAATGGCTGTCCCCTGATTAACTTATACCTAAGAACTTACTAAAATTGTTATTTTTTTATCCTATAGGTATACCTATACAAAAATATGTCGAATCCTTTCAGAAGCATGACCTAAAATCAAACAAATCTTTAGTATCTAAAAAAAATCGAACCATGCCGTTCGGAAGTGATTAAGAAATAAAACTTTCATTAATTCATTTTTTTTCTTTAATTTCATTCGAGGTAAAACACCCGAAACTTTTTTAGCAGGGGTGGTATTACACAACCCCCCCCTTTTTCACAAATCGTAAGTTCCGGATATCCAATTTTTATATTAGAAGGATTACCATATATAACACAAAATTTCTCCGCCGATTCTTTTTAGTCGAGCTTCTCGGTCTGTCATTATACCTTGAGAAGTCGAAAGGATTACAATTCCTATTCCGCCTAAAATTCGTGGAATTCGTTGAGAGTTAGAATAGATTCGTAGACCCGGTCGACTTATTCTCTTTAAATTTAAAATCGTTTTATAGGATTCTTTCTTATTTCGTCTATGTCTTAGGGTTAAAATCAAAAAATATTGGTTGTTTTCGCGATGTTTCCTTACGTTTTCGATAAAACCCTCTCGTAAAAGTATTTTAACAATGCTTTCGGTGATGTTAGTCGATCCTATTCGAACCGTTCCTTTTCTATTCATGTCAGCATTTCGTATAGAGGTTATTATATCAGCAATAGTGTCTTTCCCCATGATAAGTTAAAATTCCTTATTGTTCTATAAATTTTGATATAATCAACATGTTCTTTTTCTTTTATTTATATATAGATCTAGACGAATTATATATTAATATATGAATTTAATTATTAATATTTGATTATTAAGGGTATATGCGTGATACACAATCTATTAATTAATTTTATTTCAATACCGTTTTTTTAATTCTATACTAACTAGCGATACTTAGGTCTTATAATACCTCAGGAGCTAATGAAACTATTTTAGTAAAGTTTAATTGTCTCAATTCCCGTGGGATCGCCCCAAAAACTCGAGTTCCTTTGGGATTTCCTTCTTGATCAATGACAACTGCGGCATTGTCATCATATCGTATTATCGTCCCATTGTTACGTTTGAGTTCTTTACAAGTACGTACAATTACAGCTCTGATCACTTCTGATCTTTCGAGAGGAGTATTTGGTATTGCTTCCTTGATTACAGCAACAATAACGTCACCAATATGAGCATATCGGCGATTACTAGCTCCTATTATTCGAATACACATCAATTCTCGAGCCCCGCTGTTGTCTGCTACATTCAAATAGGTTTGTGGTTGAATCATATCATTTTTTTTGTATCTCTTCTTTATAATGCAAAGGACGAAGTAAAAAAATATTGTTTGTCAAAAAAAGAAAACTGATAATCTTTTTATCCTTAAATGTTATTTAGCTTTTTCATTCTATATTCCTATTCAGAAATAATGAATTGGGTTTTTATAGGCATTTTTGATGCCGCTATTGAAATAGCTTTTCTGGCTATGTTTTCGGGTACACCACCCATTTCATAAAGGATTTTACCTGGTTTAACCACAGCGACCCAATACTCCGGGGATCCTTTCCCAGAACCCATACGCGTTTCCGCAGGTCTTACTGTAACTGGTTTGTCTGGAAATATACGTACCCAAATTTTTCCACCACGTCGTACATTTCGTGTCATTGCTCGTCGCCCTGCTTCTATTTGTCTAGATGTGATCCAAGCGGGTTCAAGTGTTTGAAGAGCATATCTGCCAAAACAAATACGATTCCCACGATAAGATATTCCTTTTAGTCTTCCTCGATGTTGTTTACGAAATCTGGTTCTTTTTGGGTTATAGTTGATGGGTTTTTTCAAAATTAGAAATTCCATCTCTACTACAGAACTGAACGTGAGAGTTTCTTCTCATCCAGCTCCTCGCGAATAAAAGGACTAAAAAAGCTTGTATTTAAGATATAGATGTAGTTAATGATTAATTCTATTAATCATAGTATTTTTTGAAATTTCATCCGATCTCTTCTAAATTTTTGTATGTCTTTTTCGAAATGGAATCCAAGATTAATTATATTTATTTAAAAATAACGTAATATCATCATCTCGAATGTCGTTTTTGTTAGAGTTAGAATATTCTAACAAATCCTTATTTTCTTTTATCTTTTGAATTTTTTTTTTTTCGTATTTTATTACTTTTTTTTTTTTTTAATAAAAAAATTTTTCGCCGACGAATATTTACTCTTTCAATCTCTATTTAAGTTTGATGTTTATCCCACGAGGTCTCAGAATAAAAATCAGAATAGATAATAAAGTTTCTGGTTTATTCCGCCATCCTGTCCAATGAATTACTAAGATTTGTTTTTTAAGAGAATCCTCTATATTCATGGGTTCCGTCGTTCCCATCGCTTCTTGATTAATCATTAGGCCCGAATTCTACAATGGAGCTCTTACATGAAATTTTTCATTTCATTTTTAAATTTGTTTTTGAGTCAATTTTCTCAGTTTTTATTGGCTCAAGGCTCTTAATTTTTGGTTTTCGGAACAGATTTATCTAATTATTATGAATGAATCTGTATTGATGCTTTATTACATTGCTTTTCTTACAGTGACCTCATAGACTTTCCAAATTGGAATCATATATCATTAATATTCAATTTTTTCTCTCTTTCTTTCATCCTTCCATTTATCCGCATACTTTTGATTACCTTTCATAAGTTATTAATCATATTTCTTTATTCTTTTTTTTTACAAAAAAAATTCAGTTGCTACAATGATATGATCAGTCTATCATATCTTGACTGATTTTTTTGGATCCAGATAATGCGAAGCAATGAGTTGCTTAGGTTATTTATTAATGCTATAGTTATTAGTTGCTGTTATAGGTAAGTTCTTTTTTCTTTTTTTGTTTATCTTAATCTAATCGAATCCTAAACCAACGAGTCACACACTAAGCATAGCAATTATATCAAAGGAGTTTT